TCTATCTCGGAGCATTTTTATTTAATTTCCCATTTCTCAAAAATCCTATTACATTATTGGCGTAGTCTTCATCGAATTAGATAGATGATCTAGCAATGATGGAATTGATCGTCTATATTATGATTCCGGAATAACATGAAATTTGAAGTCAATTGATGTAAGTTCTTTCTAAGAGGTGTAATAGAATACATACAAGGGAATGAGTATGTGGTGGGGCGAAAGGGCTTGGACTTTCTCGACAAAGAAGACGCCGAGCAAAACACAAGAAAGAACCCTCTAGAAAATATGTCGATATTTTATTAGAATGTTTCAGTATAATAAAATATCGACATAAATAACAGGTACAACTAGTAAATCAATGGCGTAATTATATTTTTCTCATAAGAAAAATGAGATCAAAAAAATCAGTATGAAAGTCGGGGGCGTTCCGTGGTAGATTGCCGGGAACATTTAGAGGTACCGGTATTGAAACAAACCCGAGTCTATAAATTACTCTTCGTCGAAAAAGTCGGAATCCGAGTCTCGAAATTCTTCTTCGTCAAAGTCGGAATCCGAAAAGTCGTAATCCGAGTCTCGAAATTCTTCTTCTTCGTCGTGAGTGTTCAAACACAAGGTTATAAACCCCTCTTCGCCGACAAGGTTAAAACAGGCGAATACAAATTGCTCTTCGTTCCAAAGGTCCAAAGGGGAGTTTCTAAAGTCATCGTAGCCGAGCAAGAACCAATACACGTCGCGAAAATATAGTTTTGTTGTCCTCGCGACGAGATAGTCTGCGCGATATTTTTGATATCGCGCATCGCACTTGTTTAGTACTTCTAGTGTACATAGAAAGTCCGACCGTACTCGCAGCCAGGCATGTACATGTGGTTCATATTGTCGAATGGCGTATGGTTTATTCCTGATCTTTGTTCGTAGCGCGTCTCGTAGAGATTGGCGAGCAACCAAATCGAAGTTGGAAGCGGGGTCGGAAAATGGTTACTCACCTTCGAAGAGGAAACGTTTCCAGGCGCCAGACCAAAGCCCAACCCTGATATCATACTGCCTTTGGTCCGTTCTTTCTAGCAACCAGCATTGAAGTTCGGCCCAAAGACAAGCTTTTGTTGCTTGAATAGAGTTTGCATTTCGAAAAAAAAAAATTTATTTTCGCAACCCAGTTGGCTCCTTCGGCTTTGGCAAAGTCGACGATACTCCCCGAGGCGGCGCCATTCCGCGACGCAAATTTTTTCAAGAGAGTAGATACGATCTCGCGACGCCCCATTTCAAGGCAGATTAAGCAAAATATTTCATAGACGGCCTCGTCGTTGTTATCCGAGGGTAGTGTCCCCCCTTTAGTATAACAAAGGTATTTCCTCTTCGGTAGATGCAGATGCCTATTATAGCGCGACATCCACTTACCTAGGTGTCCCATAATTTCCAATGTAGGTCGAAATCCATAATAGAGTCCGACCCCAACGATCGAATTGGTTATCTTCATACACAAGCTTATGTTGGTTTTATTGTTTCTTTGATATTGTCTCTGTGCATGTGTTAAGCCTGCCGCCAGCGTTCATCCTGAGCCAGGATCGACTCTCCATGAGATTCATAGTTGCATTACTTATAGCTTCCTTTTATTTTTATATTGAATTATATATATGTCATTCAATATATGTAATTCAATATATATGCGTCCTGTGCGGTAATAGGTGCCATATTAGCAAGTTTCATTAGTCATTCCCTATCTAGAACAACTAGCACAAATTTTCAACGTCCATGGGGACTTATTTTACCGGTAACATTATCGACTCCATCTTATTAGTTCTGGGTTCGAATCCCCGGCAACCCTTTGTTCAAAAAATCCTCGGTCGAGAAGAGAGACATTTTTACCTATTTTTTCTTCAATGAAAATTGAAGTGTGATAATTTACTGATAATTCTATGAGTCCGTTCTGGAGTTTAGAGGGACTAATATATGTTATAACGCTCGATACTCACTGTGAGTAATATATGTTATAAAAATCTATAGTTCCTATGAAAAATTTGCATTAGGTTTTTGGATGATTTTGGCGGCATGGCCGAGCGGTAAGGCGGGGGACTGCAAATCCTTTTTCCCCAGTTCAAATCTGGGTGTCGCCTGACTATTTCACATAGATAGCGATCGATCTATATTATACTTTTTACCTAAAAAAACTTAAAAAGTGGGCCTTAGTATTTCTAGCCTATTTTACTTGTCTTTAGTCTTTACCGATTCGAAATCATAGAGGAATTTTTTAGAAGTGGATTTATTAAATTGGTTCCTCAACAGTCTTCGGTGAGAATCCCTTTTTGACTCTGCACCATTGATTCCACTATTATTAGGGAGCAATAATCAAATAATTCTATCATAGAGATAGGGGACATAATTCACATGGAGCTAGTAAGTCTCGCTTGGGCTGCTTTAATGGTAGTTTTTTCATTTTCCCTTTCACTTGTAGTCTGGGGAAGAAGTGGTCTCTAGAAGTACTACTAATTGAGTTGAGGAATCAAACTGGATCAATTCTTTTAGAAATCGTTCAAAATGCATTGTTGAACGATTTACTATCAAGATCTCTTCATTTTCAAATTGCATTGAATTCTAGTGAAGGAATGTATTTTATAACAAGTAAAACGCTTCTTTCCGATTGATCGGAACAAATAGATGTATCAAAGAAATCGAAGTGGGCCCTCTGTCAATTCCAGATAGAAAATGAATATCGCCACTACAAATATCTACCATGAAGATAATATGGTAGATTGATCTAGAGTAAACCTCTAGCTTTATTAGAACCACTAAGATACAGTCCGGTAAGAAAGAACTCAATGAATCTTTCTTACCCTACTCTCAGATCTCAGCGAAGACTGCCGATTCGAGCCCGTCCATTTCATTTATTCATTAGAATACGCAAAATGAGAATTCCTTTCATTTGATCTTATCAATAGTTGATAAGATCAAGTTTCATTCAAAATAATTAATTATTTTGACTAACTGTTTTTACATAAATAATAAGTAGAAAAGCAGTAGGAACTAAAATGAAGAGTGCAGTAGCAATAAATGCCAGAATATTGACTTCCATAATCTCATCCCTTTTTCTTTCACAATAACTCGGGATTTAATCCCCTAGAGAAAATAAATCTTGCACATGTAACTTCACTGAATGAATAACCTCTCGATGAGATTGACTCGGATCAATAGCATGAATAAGACTATCTAAGCGATCAAATCCATTCGTCGTCGAAAATTGAATAGTATAACCTAGGGAGATCTTTTATCCATACCGAATCCAAAATAGGATTCCCGACCCAATCAAAAATTCCTTTAGTTAGCATTATGTAGCATTCTTTTCTCTTGTTTAGTTTCTATAACCTATCTTAGGTCTCCCTTGTACAATCATCAAATAGCGTATCATCTCACCACCCATCCCTTTCCATTAGTTACAAAGAACAAGACAAGCAAAGCGGAAAAAGATAAGCTCTAAACGCCGTTTTTTAATGTCTATGGAATATTTCAGTAAATTCACTATTTTCGTTATTTTCATTTTAGTGGAGGGTTTGTTCTTTCTTCGACAGTACCCTGAAAAAATAGAAAAACTAGTAAGGAAAAAGGATTCAATTCCATTATCAAAAGCTCAGTGGCCAATTTGAATCCAATTGATTTGTAACCTTCCTATTTAGTAATTAGGCTTACACAAACAAAAACAGAGCCAGAAGGGGAGATTTTGTTAAATTCAGTTTGTATTATACAAGAAACGAATTCCATCTGTGGAGATGCGCCCGAGTCGGACTTTGTTTCCTTACATGAATGGAGATCAATCCAAAAAGAAGACTCAGCATCTCTTGGAATATTTACTCTAAGAATAATGCTACCAACCAATCATTCGACTAATCTACATTTGTCTTTCTCCAACTCCAATCAATCAGTCCTCGTTGAAGTGACGAGACGAATCCCCTTGGGAATGACATGTTGTCCCAAGGCCCCACTTTCCGAGAAAGAGGAGCGGCGGATTGGTGTACTTATTCGATTCGTCGGGACTGACGGGGCTCGAACCCGCAGCTTCCGCCTTGACAGGGCGGTGCTCTGACCAATTGAACTACAATCCCAGGGAACTAAGGGATCTAGCAGAAAATGTGATTCTTTTTTATTCCCCCTATCGGGTATTTATGAAGAAGAAGGGGGTTCTACCATGAGATGGTAGATTGGTGAATTGTTGGGTCGAGCTGGATTTGAACCAGCGTAGACATATTGCCAACGAATTTACAGTCCGTCCCCATTAACCGCTCGGGCATCGACCCAGGAAGAATCCATTTTAGGTGTATTGGTAATTCCTGACCAACTTATTTTCGTAGTACCCTACCCCCAGGGGAAGTCGAATCCCCGTTGCCTCCTTGAAAGAGAGATGTCCTGAACCACTAGACGATGGGGGCATGCTTGCTCAACCGCTATGATACTTCTTAGATGATACTTTTTATATGGATACTTCGTATATGGATACTTAGTATATGAACGCTTTTTGGAAATTGTCAATATAATAGGTATGAAAAGATCCGAATTCTCCTTCAGTTTTTCACGATTTCCTATTCATTTAGGATTCGTCATTCCTATTCATGTTTCATTCATTCGATTCTCCATTTTATTTGTCTATAGAAATCTAGCGTCTATGAATTTTCTACTAAAATAAAGACAAAAATTGCACGAATACAAAAAGAAAGATAGGCTTCTTTGAGGGAGTGATTGGTCCGTCCGAAAAGAAAGAGTCAAGGGGCGGGTGAAATTGCATTTTTTACGCTCTCATTGGTAAGATGAGATATCCCTAGCGCTCTTTCCCATTAAGCTAGGAAATGAACAAACAAGAAATCTGGGAATGGGGATTCCAGAAGTTATTGAAAATTCCTTTTTATCTAAGAATTAAGTTCGGGGACCAGTCGAATCTAGTCCACATATGATTCAAAAAATATCTGGAATCTATGGGAAATTAGGCGGTGGACATGGATCAATCAAGTTAAGTTCGT